GTTAATGTAGCTTAACAACAAAGCGAGGCACTGAAAATGCCTAGATGAGTGTTTAACACTCCATAAACACAAAGGTTTGGTCCCAGCCTTTCTATTAACTCTTAGTAGGATTACACATGCAAGTATCCGCATTCCGGTGAAAATGCCCTTAAAATCACCAATGATTATAAAGGAGCGGGTATCAAGCACACTATACAGTAGCTCATAACACCTTGCCTAGCCACACCCCCACGGGATACAGCAGTGATAAAAATTTAGCCATGAACGAAAGTTTGACTAAGTCATACTAACCATAAGGGTTGGTAAATTTCGTGCCAGCCACCGCGGTCATACGATTAACCCAAGTTAATAGACACACGGCGTAAAACGTATCAAGGAGCCCAACCCACCAATAAAGTTAAATCTAAGCTACGCCGTAGAAAGCCCCAGCTCAGACAAAAATAAACCACGAAAGTGACTTTAAGATGATCCGACATACGATAGCTAAGACACAAACTGGGATTAGATACCCCACTATGCTTAGCCCTAAACCCAAGTGATAACAATAATTAACAATATTACTCGCCAGAGTACTACTAGCAACAGCTTAAAACTCAAAGGACTTGGCGGTGCTTTATATCCCTCTAGAGGAGCCTGTTCTGTAATCGATAAACCCCGATAAACCTCACCAGCTCTTGCTAATACAGCCTATATACCGCCATCTTCAGCAAACCCTAAAAAGGAACCACAGTAAGCAAAATCATGCAACATAAAAACGTTAGGTCAAGGTGTAGCCTATGAGCTGGGAAGAAATGGGCTACATTTCCTAACATAGGACATAAACGAAACTTTTCGTGAAACCGAAAACGGAAGGAGGATTTAGTAGTAAATTAAGAATAGAGAGCTTAATTGAATAAGGCCATGAAGCACGCACACACCGCCCGTCACCCTCCTCAAGCACCAAGATACAACTAATTAACCCTATTGACAAATGTACACACATGTAAGAGGAGACAAGTCGTAACAAGGTAAGCGTACTGGAAAGTGCGCTTGGACAAACCAAAGTGTAGCTTATATAAAAGCACCCGGCTTACACCCAGGAGATACCACACAACAGTGGCCGCTTTGAACAAATACTAGCCCACACCACACAAAACTTAACTATATTCCAACATAAACTAAAACATTTACCTTGACTAAAGTATAGGAGATAGAAATTTTTTACTGGCGCTATAGAGAGAAGTACCGCAAGGGAAAGATGAAAGATCAATTAAAAGTAGTTAATAGCAAAGCTTACCCCTTGTACCTTTTGCATAATGATTTAACCAGAACAACTTGGCAAAAAGAATTTTAGCCAAACAACCCGAAACCAGACGAGCTACCCAAGAGCAGCTAAAGAGCAAACTCGTCTATGTGGCAAAATAGTGAGAAGACTTCTGGGTAGTGGTGAGAAGCCTACCGAGCCTGGTGATAGCTGGTTGTCCAGAACAGAACTTTAGTTCAACTTTAAGCCCTGCCTAAAAAACCAAAAACTCTCATGCAGACTTAAAATTTAATCTAAAAGGGTACAGCCTTTTAGAAACAGGATACAACCTTAACTAGAGAGTAAGCCCCAAGAAACCCCCATAGTTGGCCTAAAAGCAGCCACCAATAAAGAAAGCGTTCAAGCTCAACGACCCTCTTTTAACCCAATCCCAAACAATTATCCGCGAACTCCTAACTTAATACTGGACTATTCTATTACATAATAGAAGAAATACTGTTAATATGAGTAACAAGAATCGACTTCTCCTTGCACGAGTCTATATCAGAACGGATATTCCACTGATAGTTAACAACAAAATAAACCTAACACAACAACTAAAACACCTATTAATTCAACTGTTAACCCAACACAGGAGTGCACAAAGGAAAGATTAAAAGAAGTAAAAGGAACTCGGCAAACACAAACCCCGCCTGTTTACCAAAAACATCACCTCCAGCATAACAATTATTGGAGGCACTGCCTGCCCAGTGACATCCGTTAAACGGCCGCGGTATCCTGACCGTGCAAAGGTAGCATAATCATTTGTTCTCTAAATAAGGACTTGTATGAATGGCCACACGAGGGTTTTACTGTCTCTTACTTCCAATCAGTGAAATTGACCTTCCCGTGAAGAGGCGGGAATTCATAAATAAGACGAGAAGACCCTATGGAGCTTTAATTAACTAATCCACAAAACAACGCCCACACCTCCAAGGAAAATAAACCAACTTTTGCTGGATTAACAATTTAGGTTGGGGTGACCTCGGAAAATAAAACAACTTCCGAGTGATAATAACCTAGACTGACAAGTCAAAGTTTAAAATCATTCAGTGATCCAAAACTCTTTTGATCAACGGAACAAGTTACCCTAGGGATAACAGCGCAATCCTGTTTGAGAGTCCATATCGATAATAGGGTTTACGACCTCGATGTTGGATCAGGACATCCCAATGGTGCAGCCGCTATTAATGGTTCGTTTGTTCAACGATTAAAGTCCTACGTGATCTGAGTTCAGACCGGAGCAATCCAGGTCGGTTTCTATCTATTCTGTGTTCCTCCCAGTACGAAAGGACAAGAGAAACAAGGCCAACTTAACATAAGCGCCTTCAAACCAATAGATGATGAAATCTAAATCTAATAGCAACAACACAAGAATTAAGCCCAAGAACAGGGCCAATGTTAGGGTGGCAGAGCCCGGCAATTGCATAAAACTTAAGCTTTTACAGTCAGAGGTTCAATTCCTCTCCCTAACAACATGTACATTATTAACCTCCTAGCATTAATTGTTCCAATCCTACTAGCTGTAGCATTCCTCACACTTATTGAACGAAAAGTACTAGGCTATATACAGCTCCGAAAAGGACCAAATGTAGTAGGCCCATACGGGCTCCTCCAACCTGTAGCCGACGCCCTAAAACTATTCACAAAAGAACCCCTACGCCCACTCACGTCCTCCCCATCCATATTCATTATTGCCCCCATCCTAGCACTAACCCTCGCCCTAACAATATGAATCCCCCTGCCCATACCGCAACCCCTAATTAATATAAACCTTGCCGTATTATTTATACTAGCTCTATCCAGCCTAGCCGTCTATTCAATCTTATGATCCGGTTGAGCCTCAAACTCAAAATACGCTTTAATTGGCGCCCTACGAGCAGTAGCACAAACAATCTCCTATGAAGTCACCTTAGCAATTATTCTACTGTCAGTACTACTCTTAAGCGGGTCATTCTCACTATCAACACTAATCATTACCCAAGAATTCACCTGACTCATCCTATCCTCATGACCACTAGCTATAATATGATTTATCTCTACACTAGCAGAAACGAATCGAGCTCCGTTTGATCTCACGGAGGGAGAGTCAGAACTAGTATCAGGCTTTAATGTAGAATACGCCGGAGGACCATTCGCCCTTTTCTTCATAGCTGAGTATGCCAATATTATCATAATAAACACCCTCACCGCAACATTATTTATAGGCGCATATCACAACCCCCTAATACCAGAACTACACTCAATCAACCTAACCATTAAAATCCTCTTGCTAACCGTATTCTTTCTATGAATCCGAGCATCCTACCCACGATTCCGATACGACCAACTAATACACTTACTATGAAAAAATTTTCTCCCCCTCACACTAGCTCTATGTATATGACACGTGGCCATACCAATCACCATAGCAAGCATCCCACCACAAACCTAAGAAATATGTCTGACAAAAGAGTTACTTTGATAGAGTAAATCATAGAGGTGAAAACCCCCTTATTTCTAGAATAATAGGACTCGAACCTACTCTAAAGAATTCAAAAATCTTAGTGCTACCACATTACACCATATTCTAAGTAAGGTCAGCTAAATAAGCTATCGGGCCCATACCCCGAAAATGTTGGTTCATATCCTTCCCGTACTAATAAACCCCCTGATTTTCACCACAATCGTACTAACCGTTGCATTAGGAACAGCAATCGTAATAACAAGCTCCCACTGACTCACAGTGTGAATCGGATTCGAAATAAACATGCTAGCCATTATCCCAATTCTAATAAAAAAATACAGCCCACGATCCATAGAAGCCTCTACAAAATATTTTCTAACACAAGCAACTGCATCAATATTACTAATACTAGCTATCGTTATTAATTTAGTCTACTCCGGCCAATGATCTACCACAAAACCCTTAAACACAACAGCATCCATTATCATAACACTAGCCCTAGCTATAAAGCTAGGGCTATCACCATTTCACTTCTGAGTTCCAGAAGTCACACAAGGCATTAAACTTTCATCTGGCCTGATTCTACTAACCTGACAAAAACTAGCCCCAATATCCATTCTATACCAACTCTCCCCAACAGTAAACACAAACTTACTCCTCACCATGGCAATACTATCCATCGCCATTGGAGGCTGAGGGGGGCTCAACCAAACCCAACTACGAAAAATCATAGCCTACTCATCCATTGCTCACATAGGATGGATAACAGCCATCATAGCATACAACCCAACCATAGCCCTACTAAACCTAGCAATCTATATCCTATTAACAACTACAACATTCATGATACTAATGCTAAATTCAACAACAACAACACTATCTCTGTCCCACGCATGGAACAAGACACCACTTCTCACTACAACTATCCTGACAACAATATTATCACTGGGAGGCCTACCCCCACTATCGGGCTTCCTACCAAAATGAATAATCATTCAAGAACTAACAAAAAACAATAGTATTATCCTACCCACCGCCATAGCCATTACGGCGCTCCTAAACCTATACTTCTACATACGCCTAACATACTCAACATCCTTAACGATATTTCCATCCACAAACAACATAAAAATTAAATGACAATTCGGACACACAAACCCAACAACCCTTCTATCGCCCCTAATTATCCTATCCACCCTCATTTTACCCCTATCACCAATCCTAACCCTGCTCGAATAGGAACTTAGGTTAATGAAAGACCAAGAGCCTTCAAAGCTCTAAGTAAATGTAGTACATTTAGTTCCTGACACTAAGGACTGCAGGACTATATCCCACATCAATTGAACGCAAATCAATCACTTTCATTAAGCTAAGCCCTTCACTAGATTGGTGGGCTCCAACCCCACGAAACTTTAGTTAACAGCTAAACACCCTATACAACTGGCTTCAATCTACTTCTCCCGCCGCCAAGAAAAAAAGGCGGGAGAAGCCTCGGCAGAGTTGATACTGCTTTTCCGAATTTGCAATTCGACGTGTGCTATACACCACAAGGCTTGGTAAAAAGAGGTCTCGCACCTCTGTCTTTAGATTTACAGTCTAATGCCTTTTACTCAGCCATTTTACCTATGTTCGTAAATCGTTGACTTTTCTCAACCAACCACAAAGACATTGGTACTTTATACCTTCTATTCGGTGCCTGAGCAGGAATAGTAGGCACTGCCCTGAGCCTATTGATCCGAGCAGAACTAGGCCAACCAGGAACTTTACTGGGTGACGATCAAATCTATAATGTAATCGTCACAGCCCACGCATTCGTGATAATTTTCTTTATGGTAATACCAATCATGATTGGAGGCTTTGGAAATTGACTTATCCCGCTGATAATCGGAGCCCCAGACATAGCATTTCCTCGAATAAATAACATAAGCTTCTGACTCCTACCCCCGTCCTTTCTTTTACTACTAGCCTCCTCAACAGTGGAAGCTGGGGCTGGGACCGGCTGAACAGTCTATCCGCCTCTAGCAGGTAATCTAGCACATGCTGGGGCCTCTGTGGACCTAGCAATCTTCTCGCTTCACCTAGCAGGTGTCTCCTCCATTCTAGGAGCCATTAATTTCATCACCACAATTATTAACATAAAACCACCTGCCCTATCCCAATACCAAACCCCCCTCTTTGTCTGATCTGTATTAATCACAGCTGTACTACTCCTTCTGTCTCTACCGGTACTTGCTGCTGGAATCACAATACTATTAACAGACCGAAACCTCAACACCACCTTCTTTGACCCCGCGGGAGGAGGAGACCCCATCCTATATCAACACCTCTTCTGATTCTTCGGACACCCCGAAGTATACATTCTTATTTTACCCGGCTTTGGGATAATCTCACATATTGTCACTTACTATTCTGGAAAAAAAGAACCTTTCGGATACATAGGCATGGTATGAGCTATAATATCAATCGGATTTTTAGGATTTATCGTATGAGCCCATCACATATTTACAGTGGGTCTAGATGTCGATACACGAGCATACTTTACTTCGGCAACTATAATTATTGCTATTCCTACAGGCGTTAAAGTATTCAGCTGACTAGCCACATTACACGGAGGTAATATCAAATGGTCCCCAGCAATACTTTGAGCACTGGGCTTTATTTTCCTCTTCACAGTTGGGGGTCTCACAGGAATTGTCCTAGCTAACTCTTCCCTCGATATTGTACTTCATGACACATACTACGTAGTAGCACACTTTCACTACGTCCTATCTATGGGAGCCGTATTTGCCATCATAGGAGGGTTTGTCCACTGATTCCCACTATTTTCAGGCTACACACTAAACTCGACCTGAGCAAAAATTCATTTCCTCATTATGTTCGTCGGTGTAAACATAACATTCTTCCCACAACACTTCCTAGGCCTATCTGGCATACCACGACGCTATTCAGACTACCCAGATGCATATACCACATGAAACACTGTATCCTCCATAGGTTCATTTATCTCTCTTACTGCAGTGATCCTCATAGTTTTTATAATCTGAGAAGCCTTCGCATCAAAACGAGAAGTCTCAACCGTAGAACTATCAACCCTAAACCTAGAGTGACTTCACGGGTGCCCCCCACCATATCACACATTTGAAGAACCTACATACGTCAACCCCAAATAAGAAAGGAAGGATTCGAACCCCCTGCAATTGGTTTCAAGCCAACACCATAGCCACTATGTCTTTCTCCACCAGAGAGGTATTAGTAAAAATTACATAACTTTGTCAAGGTTAAATTATAGGTTGAAACCCTATATACCTCTATGGCATACCCCTTTCAATTAGGCTTTCAAGACGCAACATCCCCTATTATGGAAGAGCTCCTCCACTTTCACGACCACGCATTAATAATTGTTTTCCTCATTAGCTCTCTCGTACTCTATCTCATCTCAGTGATACTTACAACCAGCCTGACCCACACCAGCACAATAGACGCACAAGAGGTAGAAACTATTTGAACTATTTTACCAGCAATAATCCTCATCATAATTGCCCTCCCATCTCTCCGAATTCTTTACATGATAGACGAAATCAATAATCCATACCTAACTGTAAAAACCATAGGCCACCAATGATACTGAAGCTATGAATATACAGACTATGAAGACCTAACATTTGATTCCTATATAGTCCCGACACAAGATCTGAAACCAGGAGAACTTCGCCTACTAGAAGTAGACAATCGAGTGGTACTACCAATAGAACTAACTATTCGCATACTGATTTCATCTGAAGATGTACTACATTCATGAGCTGTCCCCTCATTAGGTCTAAAAACAGACGCGATCCCAGGACGTCTTAACCAGACAACCCTTCTATCCACACGACCAGGCTTATACTACGGCCAATGCTCCGAAATCTGCGGGTCTAACCACAGCTTTATACCAATCGTCCTCGAACTAGTTCCACTAAAATATTTCGAAAAATGATCCTCGTCCATGCTATAAACTCATTGAGAAGCTAACTATCAAGCGTTAACCTTTTAAGTTAAAGACTGGGAGTATTAACCTCCCCTTAATGAAATGCCACAACTTGATACATCCACATGATTTATTACTATCGTATCGATACTTTTCACACTTTACACCATTATGCAACTTAAAGTCTCAAAACACGTATACCACCAGAACCCAGAACCAACCGTAATAAAGTCAACACAACACACAACCCCCTGACAAACTAAATGAACGAAAATCTATTCTCCTCTTTCATTACCCCTACGATAATAGGCCTACCTATTGTCACCCTGATTATTATATTCCCAAGCATCCTATTCCCATCAACTAACCGACTAATCAACAACCGCCTAATTGCAATCCAACAATGAATTCTTCACCTTACGGCCAAGCAAATAATAGCAATCCACAATCACACTGGCCAAAAATGATCCCTAATACTTATATCACTCATTATATTCATTGGTTCAACAAACCTATTAGGCCTTCTCCCACACTCCTTCACACCCACAACACAACTATCAATGAACCTAGGAATAGCCATCCCCCTCTGAGCAGGGACAGTAGCCTTGGGCTTCCGCCACAAGACAAAAGCATCACTCGCCCACTTCCTCCCCCAAGGAACCCCTATCCCACTCATCCCTATACTAATTATCATTGAAACTATTAGCCTATTTATTCAACCCATGGCCCTAGCAGTACGATTAACCGCAAATATTACCGCTGGCCATCTGCTGATTCACCTTATTGGAGGTGCTACTCTAGCCCTATTAAATATTAGCATATTAACATCATTTATCACATTCATTATTCTTATTTTATTAACAATTCTAGAATTTGCGGTAGCCCTAATTCAAGCCTACGTATTCACACTACTAGTTAGCCTCTACCTACATGACAACACCTAATGACCCACCAAACCCATGCATATCACATAGTAAACCCAAGTCCATGACCCCTTACAGGAGCCCTATCAGCCCTACTCTTAACATCCGGATTAGTAATATGATTCCATTTTAACTCGGCCCTCCTACTAACACTTGGCCTATCCGCCAACATATTAACCATATACCAATGATGACGTGACATTGTACGAGAAAGCACTTTTCAAGGACATCACACCCCAATCGTTCAAAAAGGCCTACGGTACGGAATAATTCTTTTTATCCTTTCCGAAGTCTTCTTCTTCATCGGCTTCTTCTGGGCCTTCTACCACTCCAGCCTCGCCCCAACCCCAGAACTAGGAGGCTGCTGGCCACCCACAGGCATCCACCCCCTAAACCCACTTGAAGTCCCACTCCTAAATACATCAGTCCTTCTAGCTTCAGGTGTATCCATCACCTGAGCCCACCATAGCCTAATAGAAGGAAACCGAAAAAACATACTCCAAGCATTACTCATTACAATTCTATTAGGCGCTTATTTTACCCTACTCCAAGCCTCAGAATATTATGAAACCCCATTCACAATCGCAGACGGAGTGTATGGGTCCACCTTCTTTATAGCTACCGGATTCCACGGCCTACACGTAATTATCGGCTCCACATTCCTCCTAGTATGCTTCGTACGACAATTAAAATTCCACTTTACCTCAAAACACCATTTCGGCTTTGAAGCTGCCGCCTGATATTGACACTTCGTAGACGTAGTCTGACTATTCCTATACGTCTCCATTTATTGATGAGGCTCTTACCCTTTTAGTATAAACAGTACAATTGACTTCCAATCAATCAGCTTCGGTATACCCCGAAAAAGAGTAATAAATTTAATACTGACACTCCTTATTAATACACTACTAGCGTCCCTACTAGTCTTAATCGCTTTCTGACTACCACAAATAAATTCATACGCCGAAAAATCAAGCCCCTATGAATGTGGCTTTGACCCCATAGGATCTGCCCGCCTCCCATTTTCAATAAAATTCTTCCTTGTGGCAATTACATTTCTTCTCTTTGACCTAGAAATCGCCCTACTCCTCCCACTCCCATGAGCCTCTCAAACAGACAACTTAAAAATCATACTTGCCATATCACTCACCCTAATCTCCCTCCTAGCCGTTAGCCTAGCCTACGAGTGATCCCACAAAGGACTAGAATGAGCTGAATAATTGATAATTAGTTTAACAAAAAACAAATGATTTCGACTCATTAGATTATGACAGTACTCATAATTATCAAATGGCCCTAATCTACATGAACATAGCCTTAGCATTTACAATCTCCCTACTAGGCCTATTAATATATCGGTCCCACCTAATATCATCCCTACTATGCCTAGAGGGTATAATACTATCCCTATTTGTAACCATAGCCGTAACAATCCTTAACTCCCACTTAATCCTAGCCAGCATGATCCCCATCATCCTTCTAGTATTCGCAGCCTGTGAAGCTGCCCTAGGCCTGTCTCTACTAGTCATAGTCTCTAACACATACGGAATCGATCATGTCCAAAACCTCAACCTCTTGCAATGCTAAAAATCATTATCCCCACAACAATACTCATTCCCCTGGTCTGACTATCAAAAAATAGCATAATCTGAATTAACACCACAGCATACAGTTTAATAATCACTCTAATCGGCCTACCCCTACTCAACCAATTCAACGATAACAGCTTAAACCTATCTTCGACATACTTTTCAGACTCATTATCAACCCCACTATTGATACTAACAATATGACTTCTCCCCCTAATAATTATTGCTAGTCAATTCCACCTGATCAAAGAGTCCTATACACGAAAAAAACTTTACATCACTATACTAATTTTACTCCAAATCTTTCTAATTATAACATTCTCAGCCACAGAATTAATCTTCTTTTATATTCTATTCGAGGCAACCCTCGTACCAACCTTGATTATCATTACACGATGAGGCGGTCAAACAGAACGACTAAATGCAGGCTTGTACTTCCTATTCTACACCCTAGTAGGATCCCTCCCACTTCTCGTCGCATTAATTTATTTACAAAACATTCTAGGATCTTTAAATGTATTACTAATCCAACACTGATCCAACCCACTAGTAGACTCATGAAGCAACTCTCTCCTATGACTAGCATGCATAATAGCATTCATAGTAAAAATACCTCTATATGGTCTTCATCTATGACTACCAAAAGCACACGTAGAAGCCCCAATCGCCGGTTCTATAGTCCTCGCTGCCGTACTACTAAAACTAGGAGGCTACGGCATGCTACGAATTACCACCCTACTAAACCCAACAACCAACTTTATGGCATATCCCTTCCTAATATTATCCCTCTGAGGCATAATTATAACAAGCTCAATCTGTCTTCGCCAAACAGACCTAAAATCTCTAATCGCATACTCATCAGTAAGCCACATAGCCCTTGTAATCGTGGCCGTCCTTATCCAAACACCATGAAGCTATATAGGAGCAACAGCCCTAATAATCGCACACGGCCTCACCTCCTCCATGCTATTTTGCCTCGCCAACACCAACTATGAACGAATCCACAGCCGAACCATAATTCTGGCCCGGGGCCTTCAGACAATACTCCCCCTTATAGCTGCTTGATGACTGCTAGCCAGCTTAACAAACCTGGCCCTACCCCCTTCAATTAATCTGATTGGAGAATTATTCGTAGTAATATCAACATTTTCATGGTCCCCACTATCCATTATTCTAATAGGTATTAATATTATTATTACTGCCCTATACTCTCTCTATATACTCATCACAACACAACGAGGTAAACAGACACATCACATCAACAACCTTCCGCCATCCTATACCCGAGAAAATACACTTATGGCAATGCACATGTTACCACTACTACTCCTATCGATCAACCCTAAAATTATCCTAGGCACCCTTTACTGTAGATATAGTTTAAAGAAAAACACTAGATTGTGAATCTAGTAATAGAGACTAAAACCTCTTATCCACCGAAAAAGTACGCAAGAACTGCTAACTCATGCACCCGCGTATAACAACGCGGCTTTTTCTCACTTTTAAAGGATAGAAGTAATCCGTTGGTCTTAGGAACCAAAAAATTGGTGCAACTCCAAATAAAAGTAATAAATCTATTCACTTCCTCCACACTACTATCCCTACTAATCCTGACAGTACCAATTATAGCATCGAACTTTTATCCTTACACCAAAAAATCCTACCCCAACTATGTAAAAACTATAGTCTCATATGCCTTCCTAGTAAGCCTTATCCCAACAATAATCTTCATTCAATCGGGCCAGGAGACAATAATCTCAAACTGACACTGAATAACTATCCAAACCCTAAAATTAAGCCTCAGCTTTAAACTTGACTATTTCTCAATAATTTTTATACCCGTAGCACTATTCGTCACATGATCCATTATAGAATTCTCAATGTGATATATACACTCAGACCCCCACATTAACCGATTCTTCAAATACCTACTAATATTCCTTATCACAATAATAATTCTAGTAACTGCCAACAACCTCTTCCAACTGTTCATCGGCTGAGAAGGAGTAGGCATTATATCTTTTCTACTTATTGGCTGATGATACGGACGAACCGACGCCAACACGGCAGCTCTCCAGGCAATCCTATACAACCGTATCGGAGACGTAGGGTTCCTCGTAGCAATAGCATGATTCTTGTTTAACCTCAACACCTGAGAACTTCAACAAATCTTTACCCTAAACCCAACCAACACCAACCTCCCACTAACCGGACTGCTACTAGCAGCAACAGGAAAATCCGCTCAATTTGGACTCCATCCTTGACTCCCATCAGCCATAGAAGGACCTACACCTGTTTCAGCCCTACTCCACTCCAGCACTATAGTAGTAGCCGGTATTTTTCTACTAATCCGATTTTATCCACTTACCGAAAGTAACAAAACCATTCAAACCATAATACTATGCCTAGGAGCAATCACCACACTATTTACAGCCATTTGTGCTCTCACCCAAAACGATATCAAAAAAATTGTAGCTTTCTCCACCTCTAGTCAGCTAGGCCTCATGATAGTTACAGTTGGCATCAACCAGCCCCACCTAGCATTCCTCCACATCTGTACCCATGCATTCTTCAAAGCAATACTATTTCTATGCTCCGGCTCCATCATCCACAGCCTAAACGACGAACAAGACATCCGAAAAATAGGAGGTCTCTACAAGTCCCTCCCATTCACAACGACAGCACTAATTACAGGAAGCCTAGCCCTAACTGGAATACCATTCCTCACCGGATTTTACTCAAAAGACCTCATCATCGAATCCATCAACACATCGTATACCAACGCCTGAGCCCTATTCATCACTCTCATTGCCACATCCCTCACAGCTGTATACAGCACCCGAATCATCTACTTCGCCTTACTAGGACAACCACGTTTTCCCACACTCATCCTTATCAACGAAAACAACCCCCTATTAATTAACCCAATCAAACGCCTCCTAGTAGGAAGCATCTTCGCCGGATTCTTTATCTCAAATAACATCACACCAACTACCATCCCACAAATAACTATACCCACTTACCTAAAAACCACAGCCATACTAGTCACCCTACTAGGCTTTATCGTAGCCCTGGAACTCAACACAGCAACACAAAACCTCAAACTCACACCCCCTTCCAACTACCTAAAATTCTCAAATCTTCTAGGATATTTCCCAACCATTATACACCGACTACAACCACTGACTAGCCTACTAACAAGCCAAAAAGTGGCTTCCATGCTACTCGACCTAGCCTGACTGGAAAACGCCTTGCCAAAATCAATTTCCATCTTCCAAATAAAAACATCAACACTTATCTCAAGCCAAAAAGGCCAAATTAAATTGTACTTCCTATCTTTCCTAATTTCCCTAACCCTCAGCCTGATTATACTGAACTTCACCTAACCACCACGAGTAATCTCCATAATAACAATTACCCCAACGAGCAACGACCATCCCGTGACAATCACCAATCACGTACCATAACTGTACAAAGCAGACACCCCAACAGCTTCTTTACTAACGAACCCAAAATCCTCCATATCATAAACAACCCAATCCCCCAAATCATTAAACTCAAGCACCAACTCAAAATTACTCTCCTCCAATACATATAACAACAACAACACCTCCATAAACAACCCTAACAAAAAAGCCCCCAAAACAACTTTGCTAGAAACCCAAACCTCCGGATACAACTCAGTGGCCATAGCCGTTGTGTAGCCAAAAACCACCATCATCCCCCCTAAGTAAATCAAAAATACCATTAAACCTAAAAATGAACCACTAAAACTCATAACAATTCCACAACCAACCCCACCACTAATAATTAAACCAACTCCCCCATAAATAGGAGAAGGCTTTGAAGAAAAACCCACAAACCCCACCACAAAAATGCTACTCAAAATAAACACAATGTATGTCATCATTATTCTCACATGGACTTTGACCATGACTAATGGCATGAAAAACCACCGTTGTATTTCAACTACAAGAACCACAAATGACCAACATCCGAAAAACACATCCACTATTCAAAATTATCAACGACTCACTAGTAGACCTTCCAACCCCCTCAAGTATCTCCTCATGATGAAATTTTGGCTCACTACTAGGAATCTGCCTAGGCATTCAAATTCTTACCGGACTATTTCTAGCAATACACTACACCTCAGACACAGCAACTGCCTTCCAATCCGTCACTCATATCTGCCGAGACGTCAACTACGGATGAGTACTCCGCTATCTACACGCCAACGGGGCCTCCATATTCTTCATCTGCCTATTCTTGCACGTAGGCCGCGGCCTCTACTATGGATCCTATATCTTTACTGAAACCTGAAACGTGGGTATCCTCCTCCTTTTCGCCGTAATAGCAACAGCCTTCATAGGCTATGTACTTCCATGAGGCCAAATATCCTTTTGAGGAGCCACCGTCATTACTAACCTACTCTCGGCAATCCCCTACATCGGAACCAACTTAGTAGAATGAATTTGAGGCGGATTCTCAGTAGATAAAGCCACCCTAACCCGATTCTTTGCCTTCCACTTCCTCCTCCCCTTTATCATTGCAGCCCTAGTTATCGTCCACCTTCTCTTCCTCCATGAAACTGGATCAAACAATCCCACCGGAATTCCATCAGACATAGACATAATCCCATTTCACCCCTACCACACAATCAAAGACGCACTAGGTATACTAGCCATAATCCTTGTGCTCCTAATACTAGTACTGTTCTCACCTGACCTACTAGGAGACCCAGACAACTACATCCCGGCCAACCCACTAAACACCCCTCCACACATCAAACCAGAGTGATATTTCCTATTTGCATATGCCATCCTACGATCAATCCCAAATAAACTGGGAGGAGTACTAGCCCTAGTATTATCTATTTTAATTCTAGCCCTTATACCACTACTCCACACATCAAAACAACGAAGCATGATATTTCGACCACTCAGCCAATGCCTATTCTGATTACTGGTCGCAGACCTCCTAACACTGACATGAATCGGAGGACAGCCTGTTGAACACCCCTTCATCATTATCGGCCAATTAGCATCCATCCTTTACTTCTCACTCATTCTCATCCTAATACCCCTCATCAGTATCATAGAGAACTATCTCCTAAAATGAAGGTCTATGTAGTATACTAATTACACTGGTCTTGTAAACCAGAAATGGGGAGTAAACCTCCCCCAAAGACTCAAGGAAGAGACTCAAGCCCCACCATCAACACCCAAAGCTGACATTCTACTTAAACTATTCCTTGAAGCGTATCCAGGCCTATGTAATTCGTGCATACCTCTCTCGACCACATAACAAACGACACAGTACATTCATGTATAATAGTACATAACTGTATTCCCCCATGAATATTCTCTCACCCATGATCTCCTTAACCGTACAAACCACATTAAAGTCAAATCACTCCACGACAACACGCAGATCACCTCCAACGGCTTATCTCTTAATCTACCAACTCACGTGAAACCAGCAACCCTTGTGAAAAGTATCCCTCTTCTCGCCCCGGGCCCATAAACCGTGGGGGTTTCTAACGATGGGGTGTAAACGACATCTGGTTCTTTCTTCAGGGCCATCTCACCTAAAACCGCCCATTCATTCCCCTTAAATAAGACATCTCGATGGATTCATGACTAATCAGCCCATGCCGACACATAACTGTGGTGTCATGCCTTTGGTATTTTTTAATTTTAAGGGATGCTTGGACTCACCTAAGGCCGTCAAAGGCCCCGTCGCAGTCAAATCAATTGAAGCTGGACTTGGTCTAACGACAAGTACTGGCTAGAGCAGTGGTAGAAACGCATAACTATTAATTGACACGGGACACAGATGAACGCAGGACACTGTGCACAGTCACGAGCATACCATGTACTAATCCAACTCCCACCCGCCAAAGTAAGCACGTCGCTGTTCAGTCAATGGTAACAGGGCATACACGCACGCGTACACGCACGCGTACACGCACGCGTACACGCACGCGTACACGCACGCGTACACGCACGCGTACACGCACGCGTACACGCACGCGGCATGCTCGTTGCAAACCCCCCCCTACCCCCCCCACGGATGCAGCCACCATATCCGGCTGAACATATCCTGCCAAACCCCCAAAAACAGGACCACCGTATAACGTGGTTAAGTAGGCCCGAACAGACCGTCACGACGTGAAGCTGAACTGCCCAGAGCATCCGAAAACATCCCTCTAACCCTGATACAAGCATGCTACTTTAATGAATTAATTTTCCTTAGACAGCTATCCCTCTAGATCCGAAAATCACCTTGCACCACCACGC